ACACCCTCTTCTTTTGTATTTCATTAATTGACTTTCCTTTAATTAAGACGAAATTCTCTAAAAACAAACATCCGCTTTCTTTAAAATATCATAAACAGTTCCTGTAGGTTGAGCACCTTTTTCAAGAAAAAATAGAATAGCAGGAATATTTAAATACGTTTGATTATTTATCGGATCATAAAAACCCACTTTCCGAAGATCTCTTCCTTCTCTTCGGGATCGAACATCAATTGCAACGATTCGATAAACGGCTCATTGGGATAGACGTAGATAAACTAGAACCCCCCCTAGAAACGTATACGAAGCTTTCTCTTCGTACGGCTCGAGAAATTAGAAGATATGTCTATGTATACAATTCGAATGTCAAATAGATCTATAAAAGCATTAAATCAAATAAATTAGACTAAGATTATTTAATACTTTTTTATTCTTCTTTTTCTTTATCAAAAAAAAAAGAATTTGTATTCTCAAAACTCAAGTTGAGTAACTCGGAAATATGAAATAGCTCAAAAGAAAACCCTTATGTATTTGATTTTTTGAGTGGTCTCTAACCCCTTTTTCTTTGTCTCATTTAGAATATATTTGGACTCCTTATTCTTGATCTAGTTGTCGAGACAATTAAAAAAAAGATATTTCCTTGTTCCAAAATATTTTATCTTTGCCTTGAATCATTGGGTTTAGACATTACTTCGGTGATTTTTAATCGTTTCAAAATGGCAGCAACACGGCCCTTTTTCTGATTTATTTCTATCAAAGAATCATAAACGGTTGATTCCCGCAAGATACACTTTTGATCAAAAGAGTTTCACTAATTCCAACAAATTTTCCTTTTTTGGATTTGAAACTTGCTCGAATTGGATCCTTTCGATTTAGAAATCGAAAATAGACTACACTTACGAAGTTGTTCCGACTTATTAATTGGCACTAACCCTAGATCCTTGCCCTGAGAAATGAATCAATACTTTCTACTCGAGCTACATCACATACTGTTTACACTACAACCCAAGAAAAAATGAGGTTTCGAGTGGAACAGAACAAAGGATGTCGAGCCAAGAGCACCTTCATTCCTATATAATAAAAAGGGTGGGTGTAAGAATCCACAACTGATCATGTCCTTCAAGTCGCACGTTGCTTTCTACCACATCGTTTCAAACGAAGTTTTACCATAACATTCCTCTAGTTTGGAACTGATATGTAATTGATTCAATTAGGGAATCATGAATAGTCATTTGTTCGGTCGTTCCATTGGTTTCTAAAGAAGTCTTAGAAAGAATTCACTTTAATCCTCGATTTTCTTTTTATTGGATGAATGCAATATTTTTATTTTATTTATTAATTATTAATTTCTAAATATTAGGAAGAAAAAAGTTCTTTGTATTGAATCTACATTGCATCTTCAAGTAACTTGAGAGGATATATTCAACAATCTTAGACTTCTTCGAATATCAAATACTCATAAGAAATCATTCAATTCAAATAGTTATTGAATTGAAAAAAAAACCTACCTGGATATCACTATTTGAATAAAGTTTTCCTAAAGATTGCATTTATCATCATAAATAATTCATCTTTGAATTAAACCTCAGTGATTAAAAAAATATAGATAGAAAAAGAAATTTATTTCTTTTTTTCGTGGAGTGAATAAAAAAAAGTGGATGTAAAGGAAGATTTAGGCTCTTTTTCTTTGATTTCATACTGAAAAAGAAAATCATAAAAAAAAGAATTCCCTCTATCAGATAGACTGAACAATTGTCATTGGAATGAATTATGAATATTCAATATAGAATATTTCAAATTAACGGATCCAAAATCTTTTTCAAAAAACCAAAAAACGTTATCACTGAAATAGAACGACAATAATACATTAAGCATTTCCTCATTTTACGCGTAGTTTCTTTGACTGGTGGGGGTTCGTTCAATAATTTTTATTTAAAGCAAGGGGAATAAAATATAGGATGTATGAATTACCCCCCTGTATATATTATTACATATATTTACAATTATATATGAGAACCAAATCAAATACGAAATGAAATACCTAAAAATGAGGTTCAAAGAAAATAGATACGTTATATGTATGTAACTTGATTATTTCTTAATCCAATTTGTACAAGCACAGCTAGTTAAATTGCTATCTTACATTGTTAATTAATTCTTATTATATGGGACGTAAGGCTTTTCGAAGTAACTAACTTAAACTTCAATATGAATATTCAATATTCAAAGTATAAGGGGATGGACATACGATGAAAAGCGCATTCAACCTCTTTTGCAACCCCCTTTTTTCTTTATTTCCAATTCTTCGAATCTAGATTCCTAGATCACAACTCGATTCAGTTTCATCTATATGTATCTTAGTTGAATTTAATTTGTGAAAAAATAGTATTTAAAGAAGAATAGAATCATTAAAAATCAGAAACAAGAATCACATAATATCCAATATTTAACTCTTAAAGAGTAGAGAAGGTAGTTCAAAAAGAAAACCTTTCTTTATTGTGATAATAGATATTTCTCTACTCTGTTTCTATCTATATATAGAATAGGTATTCCCTGGGACGGAAGGATTCGAACCTCCGAATAGCGGGACCAAAACCCGTTGCCTTACCACTTGGCCACGCCCCATTTCAATTTCGATTCAATACTACTAAACAGTAGTATTGTTTTTGGTTGTTCGTCAATTCCAATCGAAAATAAATATCTATGGACTCTATTGTTCCTAGGGTTTTGACACGTGTAGATATACAATGAAGCTGAATTTATTGATCATTACATATAATTCAATTAAGATATTGTATAAAAGTATGATTTCTTCTATTCTTTTTTGAGAATTGAAGGATTTTTGATTGGGTGAGTTCAAAGAAGGATTTTTTGGTATCCCTTACTTTTTTTTTTCATTTTTAAGGGATATCAATTATCAATAACAATAACTCAATCAAAATACAATTATCTCCAAGTCCAAGAAAAAAAAAATGTTTGTTATGCTTAATATCTTTAGTTTGATCTGTATCTGTCTTCATTCCACCCTTTATTCAAGTAGTTTTTTCTTAGCCAAATTGCCTGAGGCCTACGCTTTTTTGAATCCAATCGTAGATTTTATGCCAGTAATACCCCTTCTCTTTTTTCTCTTAGCCTTTGTTTGGCAAGCTGCTGTAAGTTTTCGATGAGATCTTTAATACTGTCCTAGACATGATTTATTCGAAAAAAAAAATTGGAACAATGGATAAGATCGGATAAGTCTTACAGCATGAACCCTCGATTCAAACAATTCTTAGATAGCTGCAAAAAATCTGACTCCCCTCTTTCCTTTCCTCATTCGGATTCTTTTTCATTTATTGAAAAACCCTTTTAGAGTCATTTCAAAATAGGAAAGATTTTTTTTTAATGAAAGACTCGACTCTTATTCCAAATGAATTTCTGAAAATTCTTTTTTATTTTTGATTTCGAGAAACCATTTTGTTTATTGGTGTCAAAATAGGATATGGGGTATAAAAATGGAGAATCTATTCTCTTTTTTTTTTTTTTTCAAAAAAAAAGATCTTGGAGATTGTGTAATGCTTACTCTCAAACTCTTTGTTTACACAGTAGTGATATTTTTTGTTTCTCTCTTCATCTTTGGATTCCTATCTAATGATCCAGGACGTAATCCTGGACGTGAAGAATAAGAAGGCCTTTCTTTTTACTTGCTTAATTTTTCAATGTTCTTACTTAGGATTTTATCTATTGTACATCCTTATTTATTATATGAAATAAAACAAAAACAAAGGAAAGGTTTTGAAAAAAAGAATAAATAAAATAACAAGTCATCAACGGAAACGGAAAGAGAGGGATTCGAACCCTCGGTACGAAAAACTCGTACAACGGATTAGCAATCCGACGCTTTAGTCCACTCAGCCATCTCTCCCAATTGAAAAAGGATAATTACTATCTTACATTACACAAAAAGTAAGGCTTGAAAAAAAGCCTTTCTTTTCTTTATCTCTCTTTATTTTTTTTTACTCTATTAATATATACAACTTTAATATATACTACTTTTATAAGCAATCCCATTTAGATAAAGAAATGGTTCTAAAGAGATATTTCGAATAAAAAAAAAAAAAAAAAGCAAGAATACCTCTTCTTCCGAAAGAGCTTTTTTTCTTTTCACGGCCTGGCCTGGTCAGTACCTAGCCGGGCCATTTTTTGTTCCATTCCAAATCATAGATAAAATGATTTGTTTGAAAACAAAAATGTTTATTATTGATTATTGAAACAACAATCAGAAGAAGGGATCTTTTCATTCCTATGATATGGAATTTCATTCTATAGAATCAAAGTGTCATTTTTTTTTTTTATTATTCTTTCTTTTCTTATTTTTTTTCCTTTACTGGAAAAAAAGAAAAAAAAAATAAGGAACTGTGGATTGTTGTGCAATGCATTCTTATGTCATAACATAAATAGTTTTATCGAGCCCTATCTGTTCTGTCAAAAATCCTCCAGCAAAAGAAAGAACTTGTTCTTTATTCTTTATTTAAATTTTGAATTAGGAGTGCTCTTTTACTAATCTGATTAGGTTTACTGACAAAACCAAAACAAACACGTCAATGCTATAATTTTCATCATTATTTTGTTTTGGATCCTATCTTGATTACGTCCGATTACCTTTTTTTGTTCGACAAAAGTTGCATTTATATACAATAATCCCATTGTAGCGGGTATAGTTTAGTGGTAAAAGTGTGATTCGTTTTATTAATCCCTTTTATAGTTAAGGGATCCCTCGGTTTGATTTGATTCATATTCCGAAGAAAAACTTGATTTCTTAAAAGGATTTAATCCTTTACCTCTCAACGAAGGATTCGAGGAAAAATATACATTCTCGTGATTTGTATCCAAGGGTCAATTAAAAATGGAAAATTGGATTATTTAATTGCGAAACATAATCTTTTTTTGAATTGGATCAATACTTCCAATTTAATGAGTATTAGTAAAGGATCCATGGATAAATATAGAAAAGCGTATTTCTA